CGAGCTGTTGGAATTGGAACAGGTTCGGCAGCAGATCACGAAATCTTGGTGATCTTCTCTATCTAATGAATGAGGAGTCCGTTTGGAAATCGTCCGCCCCGCGCCACCCCCCGAGTATATGATTCAACAGGAATCACACAGGGGTAGATTGATAGAAACCTCTAGTAAAATACCCACCAGTACCCGTAACCCAGCGGATAAAGTACATTACATAGTACATTTTAGGGATTGGCGACTTACCCATTCAGTGACTTTGGCACTGGACGTTCCCAAAATGGGTACTATCGGGTCGGGTGAATTAGAGAATAGACAGACGCCTGTTGGCATTCCAGCTTTCCTTCTCTTTTCAGGGCCTATCCGAAAGAGAATCCAGTACCTCTTGGTCGTAAATAGGACGAACCACCTCCATGGATATCTTTGCTTCGGAACAAAACAATTCGAATTAGGCTCGGTCAACCGGAATATGTATTATCCATATGGGAGATCTTCCAATTGAGAAGATCCATCGACCTGAGACGAAGAGAAAGGTCTATCTATTTTCTTTAGTTATTCAGTTAAACCAATGATTCGTTATTGGAGCAGATAGCAACAATCGTTTCATCGGACATGCGTATTTTTTCTTTTCCGACGGATTTCCATCATTAATGGAAATTCTTTGATGTAGTGAGTAATAGGCTCTGGTTGTTCACCGTTCAAGAATTCTTGTTTAGGCAGTTCATATCATCCATACATAGTGTTTTGATCTAAGATTTCAATTCTTCCATGCTTCAGCAGTAGCATATTGCTCCATGGAGCTAAGGTCCAAAATATGGAATAAACAAGTGTTTCCACGACTCTACCACCCGGCCAATTCTGTTCCACTTAATCCCCTTTTCATGGCCACATATCTTTACGGCTAAGGAATGGGAAATCTTTCCCCTGTTACATGAATCAAATATTTCATTTCATCCGGGAAAAGCCATCTCTTTCTCCACAATGTCTTTGCCATTTGATCCAATAGCGTTCCGTTAGATAGGAAGAGATTTGATAAATACTGATAACTCTCGGATGGAGTATTAGAACGGAAAGATCCATTAGATAATGAACTATTGGTTCTAAGCCATCTCTGGCGATGAATCAACAATTCGAAGTGCTTTTCTTGCGTATTCTTGATGAACCAGTGTCTAGATATAGATGTAGAAGAATTTGTTTGGGAAGTAATAAGCCCCTTTGACATCTCTTCATCTGCAAAGAATTCTCGACGCGAAAACACAGAGACAAAGGGCTGATCTTTGAATAGGAAAAAGAATGGATCTGCAGGGTCCCAAATGAATTGGCTTATTCGAAAAAAGCCTTGTTCTTTGGACGATCTATCTCGTGTCTGGTACTGCATGGTTCCACTCTGCAAGAACTCCGAATCATTCTCTTGAAGCTCATCCTTTTTATGATAAATGATCCGCTTGCCCCGAAATGACCCGGCCCAATAGGGAAATCCCAATTCAGTGGACCTTTCGATACAATCAAATAGATTGCCACAAGGGCGCCATATTCTAGGAGCCCAAACTATGTGATTGAATAAATCCTCCTCTATCTGTTGCGGGTCGAGGGCTCCTTCCCCTTCTTCAAACTCCGATTCGTATTTTTCATAGAAAAATCTCTGATCAACGATAGAAAAAGATCCATTTTGCATCATATCTAACGGATTCCTTGGTTCGGACCGAAGAAGTAATGTCACTCGATTATTATCAAACTGACTGCAATCCTTTTCTGTCCGTGAGGATCCCGCCAGAGCGCCTTCTACTTCTAATAGGCCACGAACTAGATCAGAAGCATTCTCAACGAATCCATAAGAAGTGATCCTATTTTTTTCACCGGATCCGGGTCCGGGTGAAGACCAAAGATCTTGAGCGACCAATCCGGCAGAACAACTCAAAAGATAAAGAAGTATCGTTAATTTCTTCATGCTCGTTCCAAGTTTGAAGTACCATTTGTACAAATAGGAATCTCCTTCCTTACACGATTTCTTCTTTATATAGATAGATATAGGATCTATGGGGCAATTACTTAGAAGTACATTTTGTGCAACAGCCCTTCCTATCTGATAGAAAAAGACCCCATGATCCTGAACCGATCTTACCTGGGATCGCAAATCCCAAGTTTGTCTATGAAGAGCGGATCTAATTGTATTAGTTTCTATAATTGATTTCTTCTGTGTAATACTAATTGATAGGGCCTCATTGATAAGTGCTACAAGATCTCGTGCATTAGAACCCATGGTTATGGACCCGAATCCGTTAGTATGGAACATTTTCTTTTCCAAGTGAAATCCCCTAGTATATGAAAGAATGAAAAAGTGCTTTCGTTGTTGTGGAATAAGAAGCCTTCGTATCTTAATGCATGTATTTAATTTATTCGGAGCTATTAGAGCGGGATCCACTTTTTGGGGAATATGAGTCGAAGCAATAACAAGAATATTTCTAGTGGAACATCTTTCACAATCCCTGGAGAGATAGTTCTCTAA